GGACTTACTAGAGCTACTACGCATCCTAGAATTGGGGGAAGGCGTCTAGACGCCTAAAAGAAGGCATAAAAGACTGTCTGAATCTTCCTAAAGTAAAGTAGCAGAAGACATGAAAGTCACTAAACAGCGCTTTAAAACTATTCAATGTGGGCATGTTTTCGGGTACCACAGTGAGACAGTGATCCCTACGCCCTGAAAAAACTGCCCGAGGCCCACCTATGCTACTACCAAGCCCACTGCTGCCAGGATGGAAATAACTAAAACTTCGATACCTAAATGAATTCACCCAAAGACTTAAGACCGAACCAATCTCATTCTTTTCTTCATTACTGCAACGCGCCAACCGAAGCAGAAAGCGAAGCTCCTCCGTAATGCTATCTATTACTTTAAATTAAAAAAGATCTCAGTGATTTATTACATCGCTTGCTATGCGACTATAATTAGTTGATAGCGGAACTCAGCTGGGACAGCAGATATGAAAAAGAAAGAAGCTACGTACTCCTACCTAAACTTCTCTTGTTTAGGTGGCGGCGGATATCGCATTTTAGCTAGAACGTTCATGGCTTACCGCCCTTTAGCGCCTATGGTCTAACCAAAAAAAAAGTACTCGTCAAGGGCCCAAGCGTGAACCTTCACTTCCGCATCTAGCCAGCAAAGGAAGACGCAAGGTCTGGGCAGCTTTATTATAACATTAGAGAAGCGGAACCTCCAAGCTCAGACATCTCGAACTCTGAAACTACCCTTCTATCCCACCCTGCTCCTCCGGCACCGGAAGCAGAACTACCTGACCAAAGGAGATAGACAGGAAGGGAAGACGGTCATACAAAGGCCGAATAAAGTTCTCTTGGAGCAGCATCTGAATGGACCTATAGTCACTCAGTACATACGAAGCCATGAACTGGAATTTATAAGTATTCAATGTGGGCATATAAACAATAAAAGAAAAAGACCGAACCAGCAAGACTAATGTCTACTTATACCTTTGAGAGGTCCACTTATACTATTGAGAAAGTCTCTTAAGCTACCGTAGGTTATATAAGATTCAATTCAATCTAACAAGCGGACTACCTTCGGCTACTACAAGATATTTATAAACCAAAGAAGCTGAGCCTACTTTACGCACTTCCGCACTAAGCAGGCAAGGCCAACTACACAAGCAAGAAGGCATCGCCTGCGGCTTCCAATCCAATGACAAGCAAAAAACGAAGAAGGAACTTACTATACCTTACCTCCTTGTGCCCATAGCTTGACCTCAGCCTTGAACTACCTGCACGGATGCCTTCCCTTCCTTGCAAAGCGAACCTAGCCAAGCAATGGAAGGAGAAAGGACTAAGACCTTCCTCGCGCACAGACAGACCATCTTTAGCGAAGTCCCCCCTTCGCTTCGAGGAAGGATAAAGTTTCAGGCCTGAGTAAGGCAGCGTTAACACTCGAAAGCCGACTCTTACCAACCATCATCATAAAGCGAATCACTCCCAGAATCAAGTTAAAGTTTACCCGCGATAGGAGAGGCAGTATCCGCACTTCCGAAAGGCTAAGCCTAATACCCTCGGTATGGTTCTCGGATTAATGGATTGTCCAACTGGAGCTGAAGTATCTACGTAAAGAAAGTCAGAGATAACTCCACCGAAAGCCTTTACGAAAGACCTTATTTTGGGCTAAAAAAGCCATCGCACTTCAACAGCCTTACTTAGTAGGGGGGATGCCGACACAGATTCGCTAAAGACTCCAGATTCGATATGAGCTACGAAGTCGGTTATTCATAGGACTGGAGTAAGGGGCTTCGTCTTTATTGGCTCGAATTTACCTTACGGCATGGAGCTGTGGTGAGAAGAGCTGAGGAGATATAGGAATTCTCTTTGAATTTCCTTTCCCGGTTAACAACGTCCATTGCAGTCTAGCGAGCCAAAGACTTGAAACGAGAACTTCGTTTTGGTTAGTCCTTGAATTCCGGAAGTCACTTCAACTACTCTTCCACTCCTTCATTCACTTTGTAGGCCAAAAGACGGTCATTCAAAAATCTTTTTATAATAAAGGAAACTGAAAGTGTGATTCTTTTTGATCTCAATTTATGTACTGAATCGGTGTTGAAGCCGAAAAGCCTTTACCTTTCATTTTAAAAATTATAATGGTAGGGGCGCTTGTAGTTTAGGGGCGCGCTAGCCTGCTGAAAAACGTAAGGGCGCTAAAAAGCTGTAGTTTTTCAGCAGAGTTGGAAGCATGACAAAAGAAAGATTCTTCTGTGGCCAATAACACATCATGAATAACAAGTTCATTGTACCTTACCTAATGTTTGTTGCCATAGTTGAGCCTCAGCCTCTATGCATGAATCATCACGAGATATACTATGGATCGCTAGTTGGGGTGGGCAGACCATTTATGATCGAGTGAGGCTTACTTATAAAATAAAGGTGCAAGTTTGATAGGGAATGAGCGGATGGCAGAGGGACGCAAGTGACTCGAGGGTCGAGGGACGGAGATCAGGCCGGAAGCAACACATCAGCGCCCTTTGTGAGTTCCCAGGTCTCGCGTGTGGGATAGAGCGTGGGTGTCAAAGCAGCCTCAAAACCAAGACGAGGAATGCAGTGGATAGATAATCGTGGGGGAAGTTGACAGCGCTGGTCGGGCCACGAATCCAGATCGAGCGGATGCTTCAACGGGAATGAAAGTTGTTGGGGGAAAATCTTAGGCTCAATAAGTGCATGGAAGCGTGCATAAGTTCCAAGAGGGGGAGGGGGGCGACTACCATCATCCCGTTTCGACCGAAGAAATTGCCTAATCAGTTGAACCCGGGTGATCGGGAGGGAATGCCAACAAAGACGATGAATAGTATGTGTGGTTAGCGAGAAGGGCTAAATGACTTTGAGGTCCGCCCGCGCCAGAGATAGATAACAGGTGGACCAGCTCGAGGGCCAACTATGTATCAAAATGGAAGCGGTCCAAGATCCATTACAAGCGGGGCCTACCCGGGTGCCGAAAGCAGAATCTCGACATTTCATCCGCGGTATTGTACCATTCCAATTCGTAGGATCTTGACATTTAAGTTGCTGGATTGTCTCATTCGCAGGTCGTTCTATGGGAGCCATCATACCATAACTATTATGTACTCCCTCTAAATAGAACTACTGAATCGTTTTTTTTTCTGCGATAGTTTGAGCCGTGGTCAAGCTTTCCGCCAACTTGAGCGTAATAATAATCATAACAGAAGAAGAATTTGTTGAGCCCCCTTCTAACAAAATCAGAGGAAAGTCCAACTCCAATTCTGGCTGGCGCCCTAAGGCTAAGGGAAACAACAAAAGAGGCGACAATCAAGAGGGCAATAAGCAGCACAATGAAGTGAATGTTGTGGCCCCCACGCTTGTGGAATTGAAAGGCCCTTGGTGACTTCCCGACTTCAATCGACGTTGAGCAAAGGCGAGGGTTGTACCATGTTTCTCGAGGTACAGTATTTGGAACAATCAAAATTGCAGGGATATATCCTCTAAAAGGAGAATTTCCCTAGTTAAGGTGTTCTGCTATCTTAAGAGACCTACCTAATCAGTGCTTCTGGCAATGGCATCTGAGACATAAGATGTAAAGAAGAAAGGGAAAGAATTCAATATTGAAACAAAAGAAAGAACCAAATAAGCTCTCTTCATTCATCATTGAGGGAGGGAGATCTTTCTTCAGAGGGTACAGGCCTAGATAAAAATCTTTCTTGTGTGGGATGATACTTTCCAAAAAGAACAGGAAGATGGCGGGAGTGCGAAACTCAACCACTGAAATTGGTACACGAAGGCTACACTATGTGGGTTCACCTCTAAAAATCTTAAAAAACACAAAATGCGGGCTCAAGAGAAAGAAAAGCGAAAGTTATGGGATATAGGAGAACCACGGGTTGAGGACAAAGGGCATGATCAAACCGTCTTTTCGGATGAGTACTTTGCTTCGAGACAGGGATCTCCAACTTTCACTTCTTGCTCTTTGACGCGATTCTTCAAGATTTGGCTCCGCTCATGCTCTATTCCTACCTGCTTCCGGCCGATCAAAGTGGGATCTCTGTTCTGCTCACTCGGAAGCAAGGATATAAAGACTTTTCTGGAGAAGCTTATGTTGGGTGAGGCTCGAACGCATAAAAAAGGATTGTTCCCTTAGATAATAGGCCTCTCCTTATCGAATTACGGGAACCTATCAATTAATAACAGAGGTATGGGCATTAGCTAGCGCCATACCAGGTCAATATGTCTCCTACTTAGGATCTCCATTCTTGAGTGAATTCGATGGACTGATCTTGTACCTCCCTTACCTCTTTGAAGAAAAGGGGTTTTGCGGAACAAGAGTGGCTTATCAATCCAATCCTAGCCCTGCCAAGGTCCTGGCTTCGAAAGAAGTGGGGGGTTCGGGAAAAACAAACTCTTATTCGGATTCGCATCGCCCGGTGGGGCGGGTCTCGGACAAGAACTTATAGCCGGCAATTCCTGCTTGACTTTGATTTGCGTGTTCTGAAATCGGATTTGCTTATATAATATAATAGAGAAGTGGCTTTCCTAACAGGGATTCTTCTTTGATCTACACCGGTTCATCGCTTCGCTTTAAGAACAAGCTTTCTTCCTTAGCGACTGGTGCGCTCTTTGATGGCTTGGCTTAGTTTCAGGCTTTTCTCCTCGCTGAAGAGCTTCCTACCATACTGTGATTATTCTCTCTCTCCGACCATGCTAAATTGGCCAGAGCAGTGAAATGAACCATGGGACTGGATCAACGACCTTGTTGGCTTCTGTCTGATTCAACCCTGTTAGCTCCTTGTTCTGCCCTGGTTGTTGTCTACTGTTCGGTTAGCTCGAAGCAGAAACTTTCCCATCGACCGTGCGAAGATGGACTGCTCTTGTAACGGATTTACCTTCCCTTGCGGAAGGAAGTACTGCCTGGAATCCACCAATAAGTACTCTTTCTTGAACTACAGGACTCAACTCAAAAGGGCGAGTGTGTCTTTCCTCCAACTCGAAAGTCTTTGTCTTTGTTTTCTGCCTTCTTTCTTGTCTGCCCGGGGGGATTGGTAATATCTCAGAAAAAGAGGAAAAGAGAAAGATTCAGCGCAGAAGAGGAAAGAAAACAAGGCTCCAAACCTTGTTGCCATTCGTCCGGAGGAAAATGACGTCTATAAATAAGTGAATGACCATAGAAAGCCTTTTGCAAGGAGTCAACCTGCGATAATTCCTTTCTTTTCAAAGACAGACGAGCCCGAAAGCACAGACAAGGGGTTTTAGAATTGGAGTTCAAGAAGAAGCACAAGCCGGTCTCACGGAATAGCAAGATAAACGGATGGACTTCCATAAGCTCAACGCAGGGAAAAGCAGGGAGAAGATTAGTCCATCTCCGCCGAGGGAGAGGTGGTCTGCTTCGAGCTAACCAATCAAGGAGCTAACAGCGAATTAAAGACAGAATCCCTAAACAATAGATTGGTAGGTCAACCAAAGAAGCAAGGGAACAAGAAAAGATTCTCAACAAAAGCAAAAGGAGGAGTCCTTCCCCCTAACCCCCAAAGGGGAACAACTGACGACAGCTAATAAAGACCGTTCCGCTCGCGTACTCTCCTGGAACTGACGGTTTCAGAATCCTTGGCTCACTTGTACAACTTTCACTGGGTTATTAGTTTCGTCGTCCTCCCATTCCCCAAACCTTCTCTTCTCAAGCCTGAAAGCAGAAACCGGGAAGCAAGCGTCTCTATGTCCGTCCATTCGACACTCCACAATCGCAGATCTTAGTAGTAGTAGCGTTCGCTTGTTACCTAGCTCTTTCGTCTTCTCGCTCTCCTACTCTCGAAGCTGTCCCTTCGAAACTGCCTGTAATCGAATCCTCAACTCTTGCAGAGCTTTTATGTATCAGAAAGCAATCGGATCTACTCGGTCGAATAAGCTTTACGGTCTGCCGCACCCATGCCTCTGTCAGCCGAAAGGAGCGCTTCAGAACGCGACCTCAGCATCTATTGTCACTTTCACCACCTATACCACTGTCCAAACCTTTGCTTCTTAAGCTGCTAGCTCGATATTATGGTCTGGCTTTCGAACCGGAAGGGGTTAGATTGGATTTTAAATCTATAGGGGATGTGGGCTCTAATACCCTTATATCGAAAGATTCTATTTGAGTGTTCTAATTTTTTACCTTGATTCAACCAATACTTTATACTATATTACTAGATCGATAGCCAAAACTACTCGAAAAAAAAGATAGGAGATTCTCCTCTTCATTCGTGGAGTGTTCCCCTCGTTGATTATTTGTAGGATTGGCCACCTGGGATAGAAGGAGTTGTTAGGGAAGCTGGGCCGGTGAGAGAGGTAGCTTGCTCGCTTCGCCGAGTAGAATTAGCTGAGCAGAAGCAGGAATAAAAACCTTTCTGCTTTAGACATTAGGTGCAAACCTACAAGTGTTCTTACCTCTCCCTTATGGTCTTGCAATCAATTCCTTCGTATTGCTCCACAAACTTTATTACCTCCCCATGAGTTAAAGAAAGATCCTGACACTGGAGGGAAAACAAATTGATGTAGCATGGCTAGCTGGACTGCAGCCCATGTAGTATGGTCCTCCTTATGTGTTTCCCACCAGCGAGCAGGCGTAGCCTTCAGAACTACATCTAGAGCAGGTACCTGCTGCTCTTCCGCAACTTGGTACTCCATTGCATCCAAGAAGTCTTCAAAATTACCCGTCCCATCATAGATAGGAGGGTCCCGCAACTCCGATATGATCCATCGAATAGACTTGAATGAGGCACATCGTCTAGTAGACAACTGATGGTTGCGATCCTACTAATTAGACATTGTTTCTTCTGAATTACTATCAAAAGAACGGATGCTCCTCCAGCTAACTGGGCAATTTGTAGTAGGGTTAATGTAATCCTCCCGCCTGCCTGCTGTCAGATTGTATATCTAATCTAGCATGGTATCCTCCAAAGCATCTTCAGATGGTTCAGTATACCATGTCCCTTGATAAGGATCTAAGGGTCGAACACCAGTCTAGTACCATCGGCCTCAAATGTCATAGTCTCTCTCTTCAAGTGTTAATGAGAGCACTATTGTCAAAGGCCCAGTCAATTCCTAGTAAGGCAGGATAAGGATATTTTTAATCCATAATTTCCATGACCCCAAAATTTGAAAGTATTAACCCCTACTAGGTCTACCTCCATGTTCTCCAGTCGCCCAATAGGAAAGATACAGTATTGGTTAGCCAACCACAACTAGATGGGAGAGTAAACCAACTTTGGCTTCCCCACGATCTCCCAAGATTTCTTAGGGAGGATGTTAACATCATACCCCAGGTCTAATATCACATCCTTGATGTCATATCCATCTATCTGAGCATATAGATATAATTCTTATCCTATCCGGGTCTTTTTACTCTTGACTCTTTTGGAATTTCTCTCGGGAAGATTCGCAGAAATTAGAGCCAAATCTTATGAAGCACCCTCTCACCTGTGGAGGTAGGTGCACAATTGTCTTGTTAAATGGTCATCATCCATATTCTCCGCAAATAAGAGGAACCATTCCCAGACAGGTTCCACTCAACTATCTTAGGCACCTGTAAGTGGAGTGCTCCCGCAACTCTGTCCTCGTTCTATAAGCCTCTGAACAGGAACCACTGGCTGAATGTAACGCCCTAGAACAACTCTAATGCCGATCCGACCATGAATGAGAGTACCGGCCAAGGGAATGGCTCAGGTCAGGTAAGGGTTGGGCCTGGTAGCTGTACTAAGGCCAAAGAGAATGGTAGAACGGGATGTCATTACGATACGATCTATCCCTTAATATTCTATAATTAATTATGCTAAGGCGTAATTACATATAAAGAAAGAATGACCAAAGCTTTACGACCGAGAAGGGAAGGAGACAGAGACTTTCAATGACCGATTGCTGGGTATGACTAGCTGAGTGCAAGCCATCAAGCGGGAAAGTAGCTAGTCGAGTCGCTAGGAAAGTCGCTAATCAAGTCGTTGGTTAGAACGCTCGCTGTAGCTAGTAAAGTAGAAAGTAATCGAGCAGTAATGTACCTGGGCTAGTGGAAGCAAAAGGGCTAGTAGGGGCATAAGCGCTAGTGGGGGCAGTCTTAATATCCCCATCCGGTTCAGGACCTTCGGCATTAATACGTGGTTATCATTTCCTTTTTGTAACGAAGGCCTTCCCATTAGTATTGCGAGGGAGCACCTATATAGAAAAGTCTCGGTCTGTTTCCAAGAAAGTCAAGGTCAATGCCCCTATCGTTCCCATCTGTTTCCCTAGCAGAAGTGACCAGTCTGGTGGACTTACCCAGGCGAAGTATTACGTTAGAAGGGTCTTCATTAAGTGTTACGAGGGATCATATTCTAAGGGCTTATCGGAGTTACGAAGTTAGTGGACTTATCTTACCCACCTACGTTCGTCAAGAATACGCTTCGTTCATACTCTTTCCCACACCTTACCCAACCTTGCCTTCTGACTTTCCTGGCATCAACCCTATCTGCTGCTCTACCCTTCTCTCTTCCCCTTGACCTGACTTTATACTCCGGCTACAGAGCCTTATAAATGCCATGAAGCTTAGCCGAACTACTTGGCTTTGGCTCGGCTCAAAGAAAGAACTGGGTCACTGAGCGAACTCCCTTTTGAGCTAACTGCATCGGATATTCTCACTCGAGCGGAAACAATGGAATTAGCCGAAGATCACTTCACTACTTTTTGAGGTAAGAAGAGCTCCTATTTGAACTAACATCGGATACCTGCTTGAAGAAGACAAGAGTTGTGAACTCCTCCAACAAAGACAACTAGCCCTTCCCACAAAACAAAAGAAGGGAGGATCTTGGGATCTTTCATTCCTAGGGCTTAAAGACTCGCTTCGCACCTTTTGTCTTCGTCTTTCTGGCAATGGCAGCTAAGCTAGTTCAATAGAAGCTGGATTTCTACGTGAAAGCTCAGTTTAGCCAAGCCTTGACTTGAAAGCAGTCCAATACCAGCAGATGAAAGAGACCGTCTTCTCGTCTTCATCTGCACCGGAAAAGAGCGGAGTGATTAGTTTCTTTTTTTCCTGGATGAGAACGCCCATCTCAGAAGGCTACGCACCTTGCCTAGCCACAACATCTTTCGCATCGAGAAAGAGTAAGAATCAATCTCCTCGCTGATTCAACAATCGCTATTCTTTTTCCATAAGTCAAGCTGGCTAGCCAAAGCTTCTTGAATGACCAACTCTTGCTCGTCCTTTTGTCCCTTTACTTTGAGTTCACCAACCGAAATGAAAGTTCTTCCATTCCTCATGCATTCAATAAGAGGTCCGGTTTGGGGCTTTCTATGAGACTGAATTCTACGCTCCTTTCAAGTCTCCGGCGCTGCTCCTGGCACCGAGGCCGACACAAGACACAACCGCAGCAGTTCGACTAAGAGCATGCTTCCTCCTCCTCACGAAATGGATTTGAAGTTCTTTGCCTCGGGTCACTCGCTGCCTCAAGCAAGCAGCCCGGGAAAGACCAGTTTAAGGTCAAGTAAAATTAAAATCCTATTTCTTACTGACTTTCTTAGGTCTTCGTGTCCCATACATACCCTTTCCAAAATCGGAGAAAGCCAGGCAATGTAGCAGATTCTTGGCATCTTATATAGATGTTCATTTCTGATTCAATAGCATCGGATTCCGTAGAAGAAGGAAAGTAGAATCCCTGGCTTGTGTAGCCTATGCGAAGGAAGCCTACACTGGGAAGGACAGGAGGCAAAACTTTACGTATGCGGTGGTTTTTATACTATTCCCATTCCCTTCTATGGTATTCAATCCTTCTACCCTCACTCTTCTTAGTCTATAGAACAAGACCATGCTTTCCTAACTCGTGAAAAAAGATATGTTTTTGGGAATTAAGACTTCGCTTAAAAGACAAGGATTCACTCATCAAAACGGAAGGTTGGATAGCAGGTAGTACCCTTTCTTCAGGAGTCTTTCCTAGCTTTTTTCTTTAGGCAAAGAAGGAGTTGGTTGTGCCTTCTTCGCTACATAGCAAGGCAAAAACCTTCTCTTCTCTAGATAGTTACAACCCATAGTGAATGGAAGGGTAAAGTCTTCGTCTTCAACAAACAATCTCTTATTGAAGCGGATATGCAACATAAGCTGAAGGAAGATCTAGATAAGAATTGACTAGTCTACTTTAGAGTCAACCAAACTTCGGATCAGCGACAACCGATATGCGACAAAGAACAGTCTACAGAGATAGCAGCGGATCTTCCGACACAATAGATAAATAACAGCTGATATGCGACACATTCTCCCTATTGTTTACCAATTATCCTATGTACTTCTTCTCCTTATCCAAGGTATAGTTCCAGCGCTATGCCCCTTGAACCAATTAATGATCCAACGGCAGAGCCTGTGAGAGGGGCGCTTGACCTCTCCACGCCACAGCGACTGACGCGAGGCAACCATCATCGAACGTCCTTATTTCCTTTTTTACACCTTGATTTGTACTCAATCCGTCAACCAGCGGGCGGAAAGATCAATGTCAATTTAGTGCTCGGCTTGGAGCGCTCAGCTTGAGGACTATATACAAGTAGATTCAGAGAGCATAGGGACCTATTTACCATAGAAGCTAATGCCCAGCGCTGACCGGAAAACTAATGACTGGGGAACATTCCTAGGAGCAAACCTCGCATTGGAAGCTCAGATTGGGAATACTACCATCGATAACCAAAGCATCATAAATAAAGAAGAACCTCTTGTATAAGAATTGCGTCGGGGCGCCAGATGCAAGTTTCCCGCAAGCAGAAAATTCACCGCCGGAACGGAAAAGAAACCTTTGGTCTTGCTCAATACCTTTACACGAGGCCATTGAGGAAAGCCCGACCACGAGTCTTGTGAGATTTCAGAATAAGACTACCAGATAGAGTGGATGATAGAAGAATGCTACGACAGAGACGGCGAGAAATGCAGCCATATAAAGTAAAGTAGCTACAAGACGAGCTTCCTCCTTTCGCAATTACATAGCTCCTATCCTAATATAATAAGGGCTCTCGCTTAGCTTTCTTTGCATTACCTTTTTAAGAACCTTAATTTCCTCTGTTTCGGATTGATCTGTTATCGGATTTTCATCGTATTTTCCAATTTAAGTAAGGCAATGCGGGATTTCTTTATCTGGAGATTGCCTCAAGTAACAGTAGCTACCGGAACTGTAGAAGAAGCTGTGGCACTGAATTCAAGCGGTACCATAACTCCTTACACAGCATATCCATCACCTCAAGAGTTATCACAAGAGGGGAAACTGGTTTTTAGGGATATAAGTTCCTCTCTAGGAACAGTAGCTAAAAGAGTTTCCTTATCCCGGTTCTTCTCCGGCTCCACCTCATGATGTGCCATTGGAATTCCCAGCTTCTGGAACTGACTTAGCTTTTGCATTGCCGATTGAAACCTTACCTTACTTTCATAGTGTAGTACAGTAAAAACCATTAACCGGTGTCTTTCTAGCAAGCTGACTTAGACTATTGTCTTGGACAAGCCCCCCGGGGATTTTAGGCATGACCCCTTTTTCCCTAATAAAAAGAAGAAAAACACAACTATTTTACCCCGTATCATCACGCCAGTGGTACCACCCCTATTTCGTTACTACTATTGATCCTTTATATTTGCTGCTGGAAGAACCCACTAGCATGGGCATACCCCAAGGAAAGAGAGGGTTTTATACTAGTAAATTTAGGAAAAGAAGGACGAAAGTAAAAAGAAAATTCTGGCTATATAATGGGCTTGGAGACGGATCTATTATTGAATATGCCTGCACTGAACTTAGCGAGGACGAGGTGGAAGGGCTTTGTTGAGCACCGCTTAGCCTGTATTTAGACTCCGGCCGAAAAAACTGGAATTTCGGGCTTGTTGGAATTGGTGTGTTAGCTGCTCTAGAAAAGGGGGAACTTTTTTTAAGCTTTGAGGAATTTTTGCTTTTTTGCTAAAGCAACTCGCGTTAAAAGAATAAGACAGGGGACTTGGAGGGCTTACTTCATTTCTCACTATTTCGCAGGGTCAAAAAACTCATTTAGGAACAAGGGTTTTCCTGCTAATGCACGGAGATTATAAAATATTTTAGTAGGCAGCATGTAGTCCCGAATCAGTTTCTTTCGGTGCTGATCCCAGAACGGGTTCAAATCCAATTGGGACATCCTCGTAACAATTTCATCTTTTAGAAAAAGAATCCTGTTGATTTCTTCATCTGAAACAGTCTGATGTCTTTGACCTAGTCGATGCACAAGAAGTCTGTTCCGGATAACCTCTTTTACAGATTCGAGATCCGGTTCTGGAGGGATAGCCTCGACCGGAAAGGGGTTTTGATCGGGAGCCCCGTTCTATCCAAAAACCATGTAAAAAAAGGATGGATGGAATGGCGCTGTAGGAACCGGTCGGATTCGAACCGACGAATAGAAGTTTTGCAGACTCATGCCACTTGGCTACGGTTCCCTCTATCAATTCCATGTCTTTCTCCCTTGTTCTACTTTGCTTTACAGGGTGAGACCAGGAATAAGAGATGCCGGAATGCTTTGGGAGGAAGGGCACAACATAGGTGGAGATTCATTTTCATAAATAAAGGCTTTATAAAAAAAGAGAATAGAATAGTTCTCCCTACCTGAACCTTTTCCGTGGCGACAGTATAAAGAAGCATTTAGGGATTTGTTGATGATCTATGATTACACAGTTGATCAAGCCTCTGAACCCGGATTGCTGTTATTGATTTGACGTAGAAAAGGACTCAACTCAAAGAATCGATTTCTTTCTTGAGTTGCTTGAATTCGTCGAGTTGGAGTTAGCGCATTTGATTGACTTGAATAGCCGACCTTCCCAACCAATCAATCCGCCGAATTTTTCTAACCAACCCCGAATCTTTCTTCGTCCATTCCCGAAAGGCAGTGGCATTCAACTCAAGGCGTCCTGGACTGTATAGTTGTCCTTTCTCTTTTGAGTGCTAAGCTAAATAAATATGAATTTCTTATCTATATCAATAGAGAAATGAAATAAATGTCCAATCCCCACCTTCAGCGGGTTCGATGGATAAACTACCCTAACTCATTGAAGTGTACTCACCACCTCTGTCAGATCGTAGAAGTGAGTCGAATGGCGATGGGATTTCCCTCCATTCGAAAGAGTACGCGAGATAGCCCTAAAGAAGCTGCAGTTGTTCTTCCCGTTCTCGCCTCAAGCAAAGCAAGCTCTAGTGGTAGGGTGCTTTCCAGGTCACACTTTAGTCTTTTTCATCGACATAGTCAGAATCAATGGATGTTGCAAAGGCAAAACGAAGGACCTTAGTCAGCTGAAGTAGTATATGGAACAAGTTTTTGTTAAGCGAGCGGAGTTTTCACTAAAACCTCTTTCTTAGCCCCTTGGTATAAGGTAAGCAAACTCCGGCTTGGGTACTAGAAAAGGAAGGAATAGATTTATATCCCTTTCTTTGCTTAGTTTTATGTTCGTATATTATAACATAATTCAAAGATGTTATCCCCCATCTGAAAGTATATTGAAACAAAGATACATCCTAACTCTCAGTCTGACATCTAATGACATTAGGGTCGTCGACTTCACAGAGAGAAGAAGTACCAGTACTCCCCACTTGGAAAGACAACGGATCCTCAACAATAACAATTCTCACCAAGTCATATAAAAATCGTAACACACCGTATTGAAAGATCATTATATAGTTGCTTTCGAGAACAGTGTATACCCAAGGGTATGACTTGCGGTTTCAGTAAAGACTCAAAGTCCAGACTGTAATCGAACTGCACAGAACCTACACCGGCACACCCGCCGGAAAGCCCGAAATTGCCATCGCAAGAAGCACGAACGGGCACAGAAGCTATAGGCACAAGAAAAAGAAAGTACTCGCGAGCGTAGTTGTAAGAGCGTAAAGCAACTCGAACAAAGGGGGAGGAAGATCTGTTTATGTTAAGGGCCTGGGTATGTTCTCTCGCCCACCCATCGATAGCATGAGGTTTGGGCTTGTTCTCACTAAGAATGAGGTACGTAGTGTCAACGGGGATCTTTAGTGGGTCGAGTGCCTTTCATAGAAGAGGTTATCAAGATGGTTAGGATGAGGAAGTGCCTTTGGGCATCGTACTTTACTATAAATCCATGAACAGCACTCCGGGATGGCCTTGATCTTGCTACTAATTCTTACTTAAAGTCCGGCTGTCCTGCTCTACCGGGGTGAAGAGCTTCTTTTATAGAACAAGGTCGTTTACCACTAACAGGACCCCGGGGGGAGGGTGTTAAGAAGGGCTCGTGCGCTATAGCAAGACTTGAAAAGACCCAAATCCCGGATTGAATTTATTTCTTACTAAGACTAAGAGTCGTGGTTCTATGCTGATTCGTTTGGAGCTCCTAGTAGCCCTTCCCGTTCATTGCCATTCTTGCTCTTGGTTGGGTACGCCTCCCAGGGGATGTCTGCCTTAGTGGCTGAATGTTGGATCGTGTTCTAAGTCTTCTTCCTAGCGGCCTGGCTCTATGCTTGCTTGCTCGATAGGAGGCTGAGGCTCGTGCGTTAAGGTTTAGGTGTGAAGATCGATAAGATGAGGAGGGGGGTGCGTTCTCAGAGAGAGAGAGGGAATCATCTATCCAATTCCTATGTTCACAGAGGGGCTAAAAAAAGAGAGTGAGTGAAAAGAATGCACTACATGGATGCTATTTGGACCCTACGAAAGTTAGCCCCGAACTGGTCCGTACCAAGCAAGAAGATTGGCTTCATTTGCCATCAGAAGAAGCTCATGTTGGAAAGCAAGCATGTGCAAGAACCAATCAGGATCCGCGGGACCTTCCTGGATGGATTGACCTACAACTGATTGAAAAAGGCCCTTTCTCACTGACTTCTTCCTTCATTCGGAGAAGTCATCAGGAATAGAACCAGTGGAAAGTCGTATGCAGAAGAGAAGTGCAAAATAGGCAAAGACGAAGACTTTGGAAGCGAAAGATGCACCGATTGACGCCCAGCTGCTGTTTATTGAGCTCAAAGTGGATGAGAGAGAGGCTTTTCCATGCTCTCTCTATGCTATGGTCTTCTCAATTGCCTAGTCTCGGTTCAAAGACAGTGGAAGGATCCATCCATCGCATCGGCCTTTCTATCTCCACAGCGCTGACCTGCACTTTCTAGTTCACCGATCTTACGAGTCTGATTTGGCTCTCTATTGTCCACTAAGGAAACGCCAAACAACTCCACTGCGACTGAGCAATCTCATTGATCTGACTGACCTTCCTACTCAGTATGGAAGGACTCTTGACTGACTCTGAGACTGAGTCTTCTGACTTGGATTGGTATACTGGGGTAAATTCTAAAGAGGGATACCTTATATGGGGTGATTTTTCGTAGTTGCTTGTAGTTTGATTTTGTTCGTCGAGATTGGGTTGGTGTTCAGTGTACCTGATCATCGAAAAGAATCGACCCCCGCCCGCTCACGACCATTCTTAAGAGTTTGTGCTCGACTGGCCAATCAAGTAAATCAACCGATCCTTGCCGCTTCTTATTTTCATATAATAGGTTGTTGGAGAAGTTGAGGGTCGACGAAGTTGAGTATGGCAGGTTCACGCTCTCAGTTTCCAACATGCTCTTGACACTGACGCATAATAGTATGTGGAGGGGGTGACCAACCTTTCTTTGTTGGAAGGTCGCCCTAAGGTTACGATCCATTGGGTTGGGAAACCAACCTGGATCCTATTTCCTCCAAGAGCCCTACCGATGGAGAAGGAGAGAAAGTTGAAAACAACTGAGATCGGATCTCTCACGGAAATGGTGAGGCCGTAAATTATGTCTTTCTTGTACACATATAAGGATAAAAGAATGTCATGATTGCACGAAAAATTTTATTTACCCTTAGTTCCGTAGCAAGTTTTTTCGGACGTTTTCTAGGATCAGAAGGAACCGCTATAATGACCACTACGTGCGTTTCAGGCGAAATAAGCTGTCGGGTTGATCGGTTGGGTCTTTGCCCCTGTATGGGCGGTAGGCCCGGAGATCTCCTTGTATACTGAATATGTTCCGCAGATTGGACAACTATCAAAGCGTTGGGGGTACTCGGAACCATTGAACCCTAGATCCTTTGTCATTGGGCCACGCGACTTAAAGGGTTCATTTGTTGGTATCGCCATTGATTCAATTGCTTCCGCAATAAAAACCTCTGCTTCGTTCTTCGTTTGCCGTTCCCCTTTCGAAGTAGATCCGACCTCAGAATGAACCCCATCTTCTTCTGCTTCGAGCTACCCCACATAGGGGGACTGACCCCAAACCCCGTCAATGAAAGATAGGAAGAACCCCTTTGTCTGATTCCGCTTGTGAAGGAGGGGAGAACTGTTGGGCGAACCAATGAGATGCCAATTCAAGGAGTGAAAGCATTCCACACGAGGGACATGTGCAAAGAAAAGAGTGAGCGACGGCTTCCTCTTCTTTTTCTGGGGCATGAAGTGAGACCGGGCAGGCGAACGAATGAAGGGAGTGACTAGTTAGCGGCTTAGAAGGAAGCTATACCGCACGGAGACCCCTGGACTGAGACCTTAGCCGGTACCTTCTTCTCATCCAAGAGTGAGAACAGGGACAGGAGTGACTGATAGAGACAAGGACAGCAGTGAGAACTGCTGTTAGCGATACGGGGAGGAAAAGAGGAGATTTATAAACTATAGGCTACTTGATTGAAATGGTAGGAAATAAGAACTTACTTTAATGAAATTACACCAGCGGGTAACCGATGGAAAGGGAAGTTACCATACGATATAAGCCAAAGAGTTCACATATTTATAGTAAAGACAGCGAAGCGACCACACATTGGCAAGAAAGAACTAAGGATAAAGACAGAGACCAAGGAATGAAAGCTAAGCCAGTTATCGGGCTCCAATACAGAACAGAACCAAAGTCTCTCCTACCAAAGGCGACTTTGACTTCAACTCCAACGGGAAATCTGGAACAAGCCAGATTGGCTAGTTTTCGACAAAGTGCGGGATCTTTGGCTATTTCCTTACCGGTGGGAGCAGAAAGCGACTACAATCGATGACAATGCCCGCTTTGGTATTTCGAGGGATTTATCCTCTTTCTTTTATATTTCCTGATACTGGTGGATAGATTTCCTTTTTAAGTCCGCATCCTGACCGAGTAAAAGGCTTCCTACCAGTGCTTTCCGGGAACCGATACATAGAAAGGCGCGTAGGTCTTTTCGGACCTATTACCATCGATGCAGATCTTGCAAGTAAAGTTGCTCCTTTTCGAAAGTAGGATTCCGCTTCCAAATGCCAGCCAGTTAGTGCGAGACAAGAACGGTTATTGAGTACGCTTACTAGCTTTTCCGTGTAGGTGAGGCGCGTTTACGCTTCCTCGGTCTTCGGGGTCCGATCAAGGTATAGAGTAGATACTTCGACAAGTAGCATTCAACTTATAAATAAAAGCCGGTTCTCGGGACCCAAGCCAGGAGAGAAAGATAGGTGCCTTACGCTTACTGATGGAATCGATTGCGAGGACGAGATGCAATTGGTCTTTTTGGAAAGGTCTCCCCTTTTTCTCCTGTCGCACTCCCTGTTGACCCGGGACTTTTGTCTATTTATCTCCAAGGTGTCCACTCCCTCCTTTGAGTCTGCTTCTGCTTCTCCCTGACATCCCGTCACATTACGAGGTGCGGGTTCTCGTTGTGAAATGGTTTCTACCTCAGATTGAACCCTGGATTGCATCCTTTTTTATCTGTTTCACTTCACGGCTTCTAATTCGTCCTGTCTTAAAAGACTGACGGACTTTCGTCCCCTCTCGTTTAAATCCAAGTCAAGTATCTATGTCAGCAGGGAGCAGTCCCGGTAGTTGTAGTTTCCGCCGGTCTGACTGTGCTATGTGATAAGAGAGGAGGGGTTCTTCCAGCAGGCTTTGTTCCATAAGGATTTCTTACAGCAGGGTATCTTCGGTTTATTACTAGTGGCGAATGCCAGTCTCTTCTTGTTCCATCTGCTTGTAGTTACAGCTCCTAGGCCTTAGTGGCCTCATCGTAAATAAAGAATAGCATAACCAAAGCAGTAGTTCCTGTTCCGAGAGCGGATCTTGTTTATAGTTCGAACTGATCTTTTCATCTGCTTCTTCGAACTGATTATCATCTTGGCTTGAAGGCCTTACCCTTAGCTGACCTTTCCCTTGCATCAGAGGCTATACTAGCTGCTGTAACTGCACTTGCCCCAGCATCAGAGGAAAGACGCTGACCAGAACTAGGAAGAAAAATAAAGAGAAGAAGCAACGAATACCGCATTTATACCCTATATAGGAGAAATAAACCAGTCAAGCATACACTTCACAGAAGAAACAGCTTACGCGAGAGAGAGAAGAAAGCTAGAATCGCTGGAAGTGGTAACGAAGACTGGCTTGCAGGGAAACAAGGGAGACACCGGCTATTGCAGATTTTGGGATCTATTACCAGCTAGTACGAGACCGAAAGGACAGTTACTGAGACACAAGGAGACTCACGAGTAAACTACGAACAAGAATGGTGACGAATCAACAGGGACTAGCTACACATATGGGGACACAGACAAGAGAAGCAGGAAAGGTACTTACGAAAAATAATTGCGTATAATAAATAAATAAAATCACAAAGAAAATTAACAGAAAAAGTAAAAAAACTCAACAAGAAAGAGAGGAGTCAAACATCGATTGCTAAGAATGCGGACAATATACTTCCTTTTTTACGAATTAACTTCATTTGAACATGATATAATGCAAGAAAAGATTTCACAAGCAAAAGGACCAAAAGAAAGAGCTACTCTAGCAACTCTATTTGATTTGAACAGAGCATAAACTCGCCTAAGTCTCAGTCCTTGGTGTAAAAGTCCTCTTCTTACATAGGTGAGGTGGCACGCTTTCACTCAACTCACAGATGCAGGAAGCAATTAGAGCGAACTCTTCGGCTAACTACTGAGTATGGGAGGTTACCAGTAGCTAGAACTATAGCTAATAAATAAGAAAGAGAGGAACTAGAGAGACTAGAACCATTAATGTATCTACCCTCTCTGCCGAGTATATACTCCCATGACCCTAGAAGCAGAGGAGAATAGCTCTGCAGGAAAGAATCACTCAACTAAACACTACGACTCTGACTTCAAGGTTTGGTGTTCGCGGTTCTGTCTTTGGTTATACCCAGAAGCTAACAGACTTCTTCGGAACGCATAGCACTCACTGCACACTTTCTATATATCTCTTTTAGCGATCTTCCACCACTTAACTTAAGAGCAGGGGATATTTAAACATTGCCTTCGAAATGACTTATAAGACGGGAAATCCCCAGCAGACGGAACTACTTGACTGAGAGCTTAATTAGAAGAAGGGAACCATCCGGAAGACAGGAACCATCCTCTATGACGAGTTGTAGCTCCCCTTGAACTAGCTCTTTTCTTTAAACATAGCCCTAGCTCTAGCAACTCGAACTAATGGTTTAACATCTCTTTTCAATAGCCCGGGACTAGTAAGAACTGGGAATACCCGCGCAAAGCTGCCCTGACAACGAGGAGACTCGCTAGGTAGTCGCTAGCTTGAGAGCTGTGGTAACAACAAGAACTAGGAAAGACCCACCCACTTCGCGATGTTTAAATTAAACACATAGGCCTTTACCTTCGCTTCCCTGGCTTAATTCGATGTAGATGAACTTCTTGATGCTGGAAAAGAAATCCTACTTCTTTATAAGATAAGGGTCCCCACAGAGGGGGACAAAACCACTGAAAATCAGTCTGACGCATGGACGTCTAATATCAAGGGTTGGCGAAGAAGAGCCTTATCAAGAGGTCTAGGATACCCTTTCACTCCGGCTTTTACTGGATTGGATGCGGTTGCGGAATGCTCCTTTTCACAAGGAGCAACTTGACCTATCTTCCCGCTAGGAAGAAAGACTGAGGGATCGTATTCCCAGAGACTGACAGACGGGAGGGAAGAAAAGCTTATCGTTCGGGTCACCCACCCGGGAAGACCCTTCACTACACTGCTCGTAATATGCTTAGATACGATTATACACCAGGGGGAGAAGAGATCTAGATAGATTAACTCACTATTGACTCTTGGATGGAAAATAGCTACTGACTTAATGACTGGTGGCTTACAATCAGGAATGCCTATTGGATGCAAATCCGGAATGACTCAAGGATGCCAATAGGCCCTGACTCAAGGATCCGAAGCAGTACTTATTGGTGGATTCCAGGCAGTACTTCCTCTGGGGATGACTCCTCAGATTAGCTGCCTTTTAGCAGATTCCGGGGGTCTCACTCCAGCTTGAACTACTTGGATAGAACTAAGGGGCAAACTCCTTAGCGCTTTCTTTATACTTTGGCCTAGGATCCAAGGAATAGCAAGAACCATTATTCAGACCCTAGCAATAGAATAACTGACTGCAGTGAAGTGAAGTCAGGCAATGTGAGAAGTCTCCGATTTCTTCCTTTTTTTCTTTTATTTGAAACATCGGGGAGTTCCCGGGCCTTATTAGGAGTTCCCACCTTTGTTCTTATGTTTAAGGGGGGGCTCCTTCTCAACTCCGAGTTTTTCAGTTTCTTGGGGAGATTTCTTAAATAATATATAAAGAAATGCTGGTTTTTTCCTGCCTTCTCTGGAAAGAGTCTTCCCTCCCATCAGTAAGATACGGCAAGCAAGAGCTAATGTAATGCTATATATATGTATGCAGGCTAGGCCTTTTCTTTCGTATCGAGAAAGCCGCTGCAGAAAAGAAAGCGGAGCTGCTATGGACGTCTTTGATTGGATGGAGACAGATATATAGAAAGTGTGCAGTGAGTTTCTAGGTAGCCAGTCTTTACTTAACTCGGCCCAAGCAATGCCCAAAGACTCCCATGCCTTTCTTAGCTAAGGAAAATCTTTCTTTCTGTGATCTTCACGTACAGCTTCTTTTCCTGCTACACCCGGATGTCTATACATGTTCGGGAGACCTCTTTCTTTGTGCTTTCTTCTCAACGAACTCGGTTCCGTCTTCCGTTCAGTCGCCCCTCTCGTCAGGGGCTTATGCACTCCACGACTTTCCCAAGCCCGGTGAAGAAATTAAAAAAATAGCATAGGATGAAGATAGAACATGTTCGGTGCCTCGCCCTTGTCTCCTTCGCCGGAGACTGCAAATGATACGCTACTAAGGACCTATACATCCCGCAGAAATCACGCATGGCTCAAGTCCTCTCTCTTTCTTGATGTTCCATCCGCAAACACGACGAAAAAGGTAGAGGCATTGATTTAGGGAGTACCGGGGGTTCGAATCCCTCTCCATCCGCGACTCACTGGTCTAGCTCCATGGCACCGAAAATGTTGAAATTGCCGAAACCTCATGCCAACATTTCCCAGATGTCCAATCCCTTACTAATAAGATAGAAAGACTACAGGTACGAAATCCGGGTTTCTGCGTTCAGTCAATCTACGCAGAGTGGATGAGACAGAGCATCTTTCTACTTATTCATGAAATCCCACGCCCCCGCCTTTGTCGAAACCGTATCCTCTAGTATGGAAGTGGAAGTCAGCGCATAATGTAAGTACTCCTTCCCATTTACCTTAAAGCCCTCAGGCTGCTCTATGTACACTTCTTCCTCAATGATCCCATTAAGGAAGGCTATCTTCACATCCATCTGATGTATCCTCCATCCCATAAATGAAACTAAGGACATAATTGCTCTAATGGAAGTGTACCCGGCGACTGAAGCTAATGTGTCCTCATAGTCCACTGCCTCTTTCTGGGATAACCCTCTCGCCACGCCTTGAACTTCTCAATGCTGCCTCTGCTGCATGCTTGATTTTGTAGAGCCACTTGGAACTGACTATCGATTTCCCCTCCGATCTTGGCACTATGTCCCAAACATCATTCTTAATGCTGGAAGGTGTACTCCACCATGGCATCCCGCCAGACCTGTTGGTCTACTGCCTCTTGAAAACTGGAAGGCTCGGAATCTATGATGCTGCTTATCAATTCCATGGTTTGGAAACTTCTTCGGAGGCCTGCTATCCCCAAATGTGCTCCTAGGAGCCTCTACATACTCCTGAGCATCCCTCAATGTCTGTGTGAACCATCGAGGTCTTTGATATAACTAGAAGGGGTTAATGTTTCCTCCTCCTTAGAGAAAGCTATTGTCCTGAACTGGAAACAACTGCTGGTGTCTTTGGTGACCTTGGCTCAACCTTCGGAGCTTCCTGCTCCTCATCCTCTGTCACTGGAATAGGCTCAAGCGACTTCCTGAATGCAAAGTCCTCCTCAAACTTGACATCCCTGCTCACAACTGTCTTCCTCTGCTCTGGAATATAGACCTTGCAGGGCTTTGAAGTCTCATTGTAACCCAAAAAGAAACTCGGAGGGCTCCAACTTGGTCGTCTTCTCTATAGATGCATGGATATAAACTTTACAGCCAAAGATGCGAAAATGACTCACCTTTGGCTTCACACTAGTGAATGCCTCCTCCCAAGCAACCCCTTTTCTTCAGCCCTGTGCTAGGGTTATTATGCTGCCACAGAACTGCTCACAGTCCATGCCCGTGTGCCCTAGTGCTGCTGCACTGTCTTGCAATCTAGGCCCAGCTGAGAAAAACATCTCTTTCTGCTGGAACAAAGAGTAGTACATGCTGCTACATACTCCTTATTCATGGATTCAAATCTGCCTAGGTACAAATGCTGGAAATGGTTGCAAGCTGCCACAAGATTGCTTTAGTACTGCCCTTGGGTTCACCACCTAAGACTGCTGAGTTTACTTTTTCTTTTGCAGGTCACCCGAGGAAGGGTACAGTGCTAGGGTTTTGACTGACTGAAAGCTCTCCAAAATCTGTCCATAATTGCGCCCTAAAAGACACTTCAATAGCCTTTTCTTACTGTCATGGTTTGCTCGATCTTTGTAGGTCGTGATGGGGGCCAGAGTTGCTAGTATACCGTCCACATACTGCAATAAAATGCCCATAAAATGCCACGAACAGCCCTCTGATATGTGCCCAAAGGAATATAAAAAAGGGCTCTTGGAATCTGCCATAAACATTGTCACAGAACTGCTGAATGTAGTTAGGGTTTGATGGCTTTGCATGTCCTGCACTTTATTAGCAGTCAATTCCGGAAAGTTTGAGGGGAGGTTTTTGACAGGTGCAGACAATATAATATAATCTGAAGATGAATCCGGTATCATCAGGAAAATCTCTGGGCTTTGTCGTTCACAGGAGGGGAATCGAGATCGATCCCTCTAAAATCAGGGCAATTCAGGAGATGCCGAGGCCGGTGACAGTAAAACAGTTTAAGAGTTTCCTAGGAAAAGTTTCTTACATCCGCCGCTTTATCCCCTATCTGTCTGAGAAAGTCCGTCCACTCATGTACCTCTTGAAGAAAGATGCTAAGTTTGTCTGGGCAGAGCACTGCGAGCAAGCACTTCTTAAGATGAAGAAGGAACTCTTGTCGCCGCCGACTCTCATGGCACCTATCCCAGCCCAGGTAAGCCTATAATTTTCTATTTTTCTTCTACCAGTAAATCTATTGGTGTTCTCCTTGCCCAGCAGGATGAACAGGGAAGAGAAAGGCTAGTTTACTATTTGAGCAGAGTGATGCAACCGGCAGAGACTCGATACCGAAGGATCGAGAAGGTGTGCTTATCTTTGGTATTCGCTGCTCAGAAGTTGAGGAATTTTCTACTCGCTCATCCAGTGCAACTAGTGACCAAGTCGGACCCTATCAAGTACATGTTGACTCAACCGGCATTGTCAAGGAGAACCTTCATATGGCTATTAAAGCTCTCAGAGTGCAGATCTTACTTGCACCCCACAGAAGGCGATCAAAGGGCAAGCGATGGCAAATCTACTAGCGTAAAACCCGGTGCTGGACAGCGAGGAAGTGTCAAGCGACCTGCCAGATGAGGAAGTCTTCGTTGTAGAGGCCAAAGAATGGGAACTATACTTCGATGGATCGTCGATCTCGACTGCTCGTGCTGAGTGCTGTCGACGAGGAGGCTCGAAATCTTCTTCTTCTTGATCTGCCGCTTCCATTTCTTGTATTGTATTTCGACTCGCCTCTGTAACTTCGCGTTCTCAAGCCGTAGATTCTCGAGCTCTTCAGACATCTTGGAGAATAACTTCTTGTAGTCGATGACGTCCTCTCGCTCGGCCTCCTGAGGAGTAGGAGGAGCTTGAGGCCTTTCTGCTTACTGCGAACGAGGCTGCTGTTCTTGCTGGATTCTCTCTCTTAGAACTCGTTCCACTTCTGCCCGAATCGTCTCCTCAGCCCCTCAGACCTCTTTCACAACGAGTTGAGAGTCCCCATGTGTAGGCCCCCATGTGAATGGCTAACTCAAGACCCAGTAACAAAGCCTCGTACTCCGCCATATTGTTCGTGCAAGGGAAAGTGAGCTTGAAAGACAACTGAATCGGTTCTCCATAGGGCGGTGAGAACACTAACCCATTCTCCTTTTTATTCCTTATGTGATGCCGAACTGCTTAGGTTTTCGCGAAGGAAAATGTTTGTTTCTGAGTAGTGAACTGCGACGATAAAACAAGAGTGCAAGGGTGGCATATGTAGGTAGTCAATTTGCTAGTGGAAAGGTGGCGTATAGTAGCTACCCCGCCCATTCCTCAAAAGTGTGGGAGCACAAAAATGAGACCACCTCATTCTCGGAGTTATCCCCTCGGTAACCTTGCCCGATGCGGACAAGCGACTTCGTACCTTACCTTTCATTCTTTACTTTGGGCTAAAGGTCAGTTAGGCCACCTTGGCAGACTTCCGAATCCTTGTTTTTCAACCAGAAGCACTTTATTTATATGACTGAAGTAAAAAATAAAAAGCACTCTCTCTTTCGGACCTAACCTTGCACCGAAGGGAGAATCCCCCTAGAGAGATGATGTAGGCCTGACCCTGACCCTGAAGTGCCGTATCTCTCCCGGAGGATGCCGTATGAAGCACCTTATGAGATCTGCCTAAGTAAATTTCCTTGGTAACCCTAGAGCAGAGCTCCCTCATGATGCACCGAGTCTTTCCTCCACATTGATAAGGGGTGAATTCCCTTAATTAGTACAGGTCGGCCTAGATAACGACTACAATGGTCTAGTTTTTGGCGTGATATTCTCTACGTAATTACGCTTTAGCATCTACTTCTGGATCTGCTGTCTCTGCTACCATAGCCTTGGCTGCTGTCTCTGCTGCCCATACCTTCGTCGCTGTCTTCACCTATGCGACTACTGTCTCTGCTGCTTTTGTGAGGTCAACTACTTGATCTTGATCTGTAAAGGATACTTAGTGAGATGGTGGCTGAATAAATGATGGGTACTCGATTAACAGGCTCTGGTTTTGGATTTGTAACCAGGCGAATAGAACCTGGGACAGGAAAGAACGCGGGGCTTGACTGGTGCTGATTATGAATAAATGAGGTAAATTGAATCACCCGGCATATTCACTGGTTCTTGACCTGGAATTGGATTTGAAACAACTAGCACTGGGTCAAATGCTACTGAAACTACGGGTGCTTAAACAGATGCTTCCACTTAAACTCGGTAAACTGCAATCACCCTTGGAACCCGGCCAACTTGATCTCGATATGGACCTACTTTAGGAATTCGAATTGGAGGGCCGCCTTTGAGGATGACTTCCTTGTTCGATATAAAGGATCCTACCCTAACACAGAGAAGTAGTTCCCGCTTGAAAATCCGGATTGTGAAGGACCTCTTCAATGGATGCTAAGGTTGGGCATTGGATGTCCTATAAAGAAGGAAGCTCTTACCAGGCTCTGCCCCGGTTTCTATAGGAAGGGGTTGTTGTAGTGTAACCATCATAATTTCGACTTTCATTGCGCAAAGCAAAGATGATCCTATCTTAGCCAGGTATTGGATTGGTGCATGAAGTATATTAGCGCTTCTTGAACACCAGGATAGGAGAGTCTTAAGAAAAAGCATATATTTAGCTAGCTCTTTCACTAAGACGGCCCCTATTTCTTTCCATTGGATTTATACTTTGGGCGTTGTAAGCCTAGTAGACCTTAGAGCTAGGAACCAAGTCGTCATTGATTGGAAGCCATCCCTCTGACTAAGGAAACCTCATTGAAAGATGATTCCCATTGGCAATACGTTAGGATCACCTCCTTTAGTCCCCGGTTCTCCCTCTCCTGCACGACTAACTTAGGTCAAAAACCCCTTTCTTTCAGGGGATCGTATACATCTCGTTTCAATGAGGTTCTAAGCCTTTCTTAGGGGCTTAGATGCCTTCCGGATCCTAACTTTGGCATGTGCAAACCCTTGATTTGCTGAAGCCGTATCTTCTCTCTTTTTTTCATCTACTAAGTCCATCGATTTGTTGTGGAAATCAAAGGGACGCGTACTAGTAGACTCCACTCTACTCCGTAAGAAACATCTTTTTCTATTTTTTGGTCGTTACACTAGAGTGAGGATGGGCGGCAGGGTAGATAAAACCAATCCACACTAGTCGAATAGACAAAAGGTATAGGACTTTTCGTTAAGTCAGCAACACTTCCAAATGCCACCTCTTCCCGTCGCATCCGTCTTCAGGACGATCTAGTCACAGGGGAGAAGCACTGCAAAATCCGACCATAAAGATAAAGAGAAACTTTCCACCTCTTTTTTTCCACATCCTCATTCCTCCTTATTTCCTGAGACTTTTTCTTTTAAATGCTACGGAACCAGCTTTCCCAATCAATCAATTCAAATTAAGGGGGCGCTCCGGGGGTCAATTCCCTCGGTGCGATGGGGGAGTTTGTTCCTCTCCCTATGGCCCGGATCGTCTAAAATGAAGTACGATCAAGGTCACCTCTTAGGCGACCTGACCGGTTAAAGCGCTTCATTTAAATGCTTTAATATGGTTAGGTTTACCTAAAGTGAGTCTCTTGGTTTGAGATGCTCACTACTTAGTAACAGCTGAGTGCCCTACTAGACACTCCTTCGTGGGGTGGCTGTGATCGAGTCCGATGTTCTGTTCTGTCACAGTGTGACTTATTTTATCGAGATCTCTGTTAATTTCTGGATCTCCTGATGAGGAATCGGTGGAGAGTCCAGCCCCAGCAATGTGGTTGTGATTCCCTATCGATCGCTTCTGAAAGGGGTGAAGGGCGACCTGAAAGGAAATTAGTTATGAGAACTTTATTTGATAAGTTACTTACTTTGACACCCATCCGGTGGCAGAGAGTATTGGAAGACTCTCGGGTGATGGTTACTATCTTGAAAAAGATGGTCCTCCTCACCCTGGACGGCTATACTAAGGAAGTTTGCATAGCAGGCTACCTTTTCTGCAAGAAAGTTCGACATCTGGTTAAGGGATCAGGACTTCTCTTCACCGCCTTGTATTTGAAGCAATGTAGTTCATCGCTCCAAACGTACTATGGCGGTTGTAAGAAATCTCCTGAGCTCTTGCCAGTGCCGATCTCTCTCACTAGGTCCGGGTGCCCTCGCATAATCCCGTCCTTTCATAGGAGGATGATTTATAAGAGGGATGATAAAGCCGATCTGTTGGTTAAGTTATACTTGTCTTTCTTCACACTTAGTAAATTGATTAAGCTGTGTCCAAAGATAAGTAAGAAGACTTTTCAGTCTATAACCCAACCGGATCAAGTTGCGAGTTTTATTGGTATTATTAAGGAGAAAATACCTGATCTCGTCAACCGATACCTGCCCGGAGTCTCCACCATTCCCTTAAACCAAGGGATTTGGGCTTGATATGCTTTCTCTTCCATTTCTTGAAAGAATGATTCTTCTTAGGCTGAAACCAGCTCAATCAGATCCCTCTTTCCGGGGACTTGTCTTGTACTCCATTGGGCAAGAAATGCACCACTTGCTTCCTGTGAATTGAATGAATGAAAAGAAGAATCAATATAATCGTATGATTCGATAGCTACTAGATAGAATAGATACGAAGGAAACAGCCCATACCAGAACCGGACTCCCTTCTGAACCGAAAAGCTGTGATGCAGTTTAAGTTTAGTACTATCATGTGCTGCAAACAACTTGTCAGGATTGTGCCTGCCATCAAATTCGTGCCACCTGGCAGTTATGCATGCGAAAGGGCCGGGCCGGTTCTTTCTTGAATGTGGAATCGTTTTAGATCGTACCCAAGTGAAAGGTTGCCCGTACTTTATATAAAAAATATAAAAAAAAGTCTTCGTCGTCGTCCTACGAAGTACTTGAAGTTAATTTCGTTACCTTATTAACAAAGTAGACGAATCACTCTCTTTCTCTATTATAAAATTAGAAAAGTTTACTTCTTTTTCTTTTTCACAGCCTATATGCGTATGCGGAAAACGAGAGTCCTTACTTTTCTTTCTCTTGCCCTGACATAATTCAGGGCTATCGGTTCCGTTCTGTTCTCTCTCTCTACCTCTTCTTTTTGACCTAACTTAAAAATCTTTTATGCCCGGCCATACCAACATGGGAAACCTAGCTTCCCTCCCTTTGAAGTGCATTTATCAGATCAGCTCCCCGAGTCACTAGAAAGAGGGTGAAAGGCCCACTACTTCTTCATTCATGGCCTATTTTTTTATTGATCTCCCTTTCGTATTCATTCGACCTGAGGCAAAAGAGAAGTCATACAAAGAAAGGTTCTTTCATGCAATGCATAACGGGCGGGCCTCCTATGGATTCCTCCAACTCAATGAATGAAGAGAGGAGTATGAGGAAGCCGGCTTTCTATATGAAGATTCAAACAAAAAGGAAAAAGGAACCATATCTTACTGAATAATCTGACTGAATGAGGAAGAGCTCTTTATGTGGTCTCACTTTACCACCATCTGAAATGCGCGAAACTTCGATTGGTGGAAGCCAGTCCATGAAGATTCTCCCTTTTCTTACGTGCAATTCCCCTCTTTCGGTAAGCATCCAGTATCTCAGCAAATGAACATTTCTCTAAGCTTATCCTGTGACTTATACGTCGTTTGAAAGCTCCTTCAAGGATCCAACGAATAGCTAAGGTTTGTTGACGATCCCTGGCTACAATCCCAGGGACATCATAAATAGTACCTGCTATTCCTACTTTTTCCACTTCGCATATGGGCTTTATATTCTCTAGGGCGTCAACCATAAGTTTGATTACATCGCGTTCAGTTCGAGCTGGGCGATGAAAAGTTTGATAAACAATAGCACGAACTCTTGTTCTTTTACCTTCTTTCATGCGAAAGTTGACCAACTTCTTGATCAATTGTTTTTGCTCACCATCCAAGCCCCCCATATAGCTGAGAATCTCCGAGCAATTGGAAGCCGCTTTCGATGACGAGGCCGACAAATTAATATTACGCGATCCTTACTGTCCATCTTTATCAGCCAACTCCCCGGTTTCCATCTTTCAAAGTCGACCATCCCTCATAGCTTTCACTAATCGGGGAAGTGATCCTTAATGAGGGATTTCAGGAGAGCTGGGTCTTGGACGGCTTCGTCCCAGCTTCGGAGGGTGTTTGTATCCATCTCCGAAGAGATCTCCAAATCCCCCATCAAGTTCCTTGCCCCCTGGGCGTACACTTCGTCTTGCTCGGGAAAGCGGGACAGCCCCCTATTACAGGGTTTTTTTTCACAATGGACCTGAACAAGCTCTTTTATTTGAGCGTGTATTGACCGGAGAAGTTCCCCCCTTTGGTGAACTTCCTCCGGAGCATTCTCCTGCGGAGCCGCGTTACCGGGCCGCGGCTCCTCTTCCAATGCTCCCCATATGACTTCCTGGCGGATCCCTGGGGTTTCAACCCGGGGCAAAGGGGGACTGGGTTCCGCCCGGGGGCCAACGCCAGTAGAAGAGGAAGATGCTTCCGGCCGGACAGGATTAGATGGACCAGCCCCCGGGGAAGCGACTGGATTAGCGGGGGGCACAGGCGGTGCTACTGGTTGGTTTACGGACGAGCCCGTGTCCTCTGTTTCCCAAGAAGACTCCAGAAAGATATCGATTTCACGGGTGTCCTCCTTCCAGCTGGAGGTGCCTGAACCCCCTGAGGGAGCCATCATATTAGTTAAGCCCTCGCCTGTGAGCACCGCTCGTAAAGCAAAGCCTACTGTCAAGGCAAGCCCTGCTGAGCAGCAGCAGCCCACCCCTCTTAGAGCAAAGGATAGAGCTCGACTGCCCAGAGAGAACCCAACCTTTTCCAGTAAGGCATGAAAGAAATCAATCGAACCGAGGATGAGCTTTGATGAATAAAATAAGAATTGGTAGAAATTCGCATAGGTGAAGCAAATCAAACCGATTTTCAGACAAAGAAGATAGAAAAGACTGGACACTGTTGCTACAAAGAGGAAAGGCATCGATTTCTTAAAAAGAGTACCTTGTTTGCCCAATAAGAAGACTTTCTTCCTAAATCTTCGGAGTACGAAGTAATACTTGATCATACGAGAGTGTTCAAAAATTCTCTGCCATTTTAGAGGCACTAATCGTAGTAGAGCGGAGAATAGGGTGGAACGATTATTCATAGTAAGAATATTCTATACCGGCTGTACCGATTATATGTCGGTAGGCGCCCGCCCCCAAGCCAGTGTCCATCTTCATGAAATGACATTGGTAGACGGGTTGGGACCAGCCTTGTATCCCGGTGAATAATGTTCCACTGATTAGGCGAGGACAGGATTCGAACCTGCAGTCTTCAGGTCATGAGCCTGATGAGTCGACCAATTCCTCTACCCCGCTTCTTCCCCTTCTCTTTCTTTCACTATTCCTCCGATCTTTCAACGCCTCCTTTCAAGCCTGGAACTTCTTCATTTCTTGCTTTAAGAGCGGTCATTGCGGGCAGCAGCGGCGAGTGAAAGCAAGCGTAGGGCAGATCCCGTTAGGAATAGGGCTTTCCCTGGCTTAGGTTCCTTCACCCCTACGTCTAGGAGGAAACCCCTTGTATGTACAGGCTTCTCTTTTTTTAGGGCTAAAACGAGAGAGGTAGCGAGCCCAACTAAACCATGCCGCAGAATTAGAAGACTCGACTTGCATGTGTTAAGCATATAGCAATCCCGCTCACTCGGAGAAAGAAGGTAGCAAGAGATCCTGTCTTCGACTCTGGAGATAGGCCTTCCTTTCCCTTTCTATAACATACCGCTCGGGGATGTAGTTGTAGATACATTAGTCCGATGAAAGAAAGCTCATCCTTTGGTTTTTGCTTGTCTTTAGCAGTTTCCGTCCCATTGAGGTATCGACCAGCAGAAGATGGGTACTCTTTCTGATGATTGCTTCATCTGCTCAGTATGCCCCTTCCTAGGGGTTAGAAGGGAAATCGCGGGTTAACTACTTATTGGAGAAGTCGCTTCGCTCGCAAAGGTACTTTCTTCCTTCGGATGACTAAGAGTCCGTTCTTTCTAACGATATGTTGTTGTTGAGTCGCTTCGCTAGCTAGTAAGCCGCCTTCTTTACTTGTCCCAAGCAATGAGAAAAAGAAAATCCCTTCCCTTCCGTTGGTCAACAACCAACAAAAGGGAAGGTTGAAGCTACACCGGCCTACTACTCTCTTTTCTCCTCACGGGGCGACGCCGATGAACAAGCACATAAGTGGATACGACTCCAGCGTGAATTCGTGTACTGATTGCTTGCTACATCTTGGAGTTAGCACCCACCCAGTTTACCTGCTAAAAATCCAGTACATTCCGTTTCGTCATTGAGGAAGAGTTGCTTGTACTTTGATTTTAGGACAAGTGGAACAGACATGATCAAGTCTGGTACTTTGATGAGCATAGCTAGCATATTTCCTATTCGGAAACTTTCCTTGGAAGGCTCTATCTACATTATCATCTTTTCTCTTATTGCTCTTTCCAAGAAAATAGAGTGAAAGGGTCCACCCCGAAACCAAGGGGGTTAAGAGACACTTCAAGATGAGATAAGCTCCTATGCTTATCTCTTAGGATCCAATTCCTCGGTAAATATAAGAACAAGTGTTCGGTTCGATACGCTCTGTGAAGGGGGGCTAGCCCCTGAGACATTTTATAGTTTTCTCCTTTCTCAAGATCGGCGTTCTTTTGACATGGGATCCGAAAGAGAGGTTCCAGCGGAAAGGTTAGCTAAAAAGAAGGAAAGTCCATTCCATTCGTTCAGGACTGAAGAGCCAATTTTATCTGTAGCTCCAGTTAGGTTCCTAAGTAAATGGGCGGGAAAAGGACTACTCCGTTCCGGAGCTGGTACGCATCGAAGAAAGGAGGGCCAATCCTCTGTCTTGAAAGAGTTGCCTTCCTCCTTCGACCCAACTTGAAACTCCGCCCTTCCTAGATACGCTGCTTTCGCAAAACCGCGGGCTGAGGAGTGTCCACCTGACTCCCTCAGCAGAGTCTGACACCTGCCCGGTTAGAATGATTCTGATGATGATCATTCGAAAGTTTAGGCAGCTAGCGACTGGGCCTCTATAACGCCTTTCAAAGGCGGATCACTTAGTACAAGTCTATCTACTTGATTTAAGTTATCTTTTATTCAAGTTTTTATGTCCGATGTCCTAAGATAGAATAGAAAGGGCTTCGAGCGGTGCAGGATTTCCGGTTTCCGTTTCTGGGAATTTAAAAACACCCATCACCTTGGTACTGAATACAGTCCCCGAAGATTGATCCAGTTGAAGGCTTGTTGGGCGAGGGGGAAAGGTAGGCGGGTTGAAGGAGGAAAGATCGAAGCTTTTGGCGACAGAGGAGTAAATCCCACGTTCGAGCTCACGCCGAAGCTGCACCAGTCTTTAATGATTTATTAACCCACCAAGAGCGCTTATGTCCTGTGTGAAAAGCCTTTTTTTCTTTCTCGCCGGAAGGCAACCTGGCTTTCCACTTCTTACAATAGTGATTGGCGCTTCTCAGATAGGGGTCATTTCGGAGGAAGAACTGGTCCCTTGACCTGCCTTAAGGCCGAGTGCTTGCTATAAGCAACCTTGGTTGGACTATCTATTTCACTTAAAAAGTTTTCTGTTAGTTTTATAAGTCTAGTTCATCTTGAGCTTGAGCCAAATCAGATTTGCCGAGGGAAAGATTGAAGAAGGAATGACCGAGCTTGAGAGATAGAATACATTCTGTTCTGTCCTTATCTATCTTTTCCAAACTTCAAGTAAGAACAAGAAAATAGAAAGCTAATCCTATAAAGTAAAGGAATAACCACTCAGAAGCCTTAGACGAGATCTACGACCAACCTCAGCTCGTAGCTCTTCTAGCTCTTGAAGTCAAGTCGAACCCTATGGGATGGGGCTTAAGATCGAGGATACGTCAACTCCCATTAGAGCCATTTATGTTATGCCTAGTTGTTGTTCCCCTTAAAAGCCATCTCTATCAATCGTAGCTCATTTCCTACTAGTTTTGTCTGAAAGCGGAAGCCGAAGGCGAAGGCCCTGAAAGAGTAGGAGAAAGAGAGGTTACAGGCGAATAAAGGAGCGTTACTGTTGAATAGTTTGACGCCAGAGGACCATCGATCATAGCATAGAGCATAGGCCTGTAGGGCGAAGCAAGATTGGCTGCTAGAGGAATGCTTTGCAAACAAAAGATAGGAAAGCCGCTAGAAAGGCTAACAGCTAACAGTAAATGACATGCCGTTCCACCCCTATCTCTTAAAGGCTTCCCCTCATCTATAAAAGAAATTCCTACAGTCGGGCATGTATTCTTTCTATAAGGAAGAAAGAAAATATGTAAATCCACACTGTCACAGGTCTTGTCATTACTGATTCCCACTTCTGCTGCTTTTCTTCCTTCGTACTGAATGGGAGGGTTCATCTGCTGTGTACACCCTCTCAGCTACATGCTGAGTGAGACTGATTAATGGCTGCCTTAGGATCACACTTTTGGCGCCTCAATCTGGAGGCCTGTTACATTTCTCCTAAGTCCTTCCTTATCAATAGAATAAAATGGAGTCCATGGTTAGCTGTAAAAGCATCAAAAGATTTGAATGCCTAAACACTACTCCGAGGGGTAAGGAATAGAATCTATCAAATCCTTATTGCAGATAAAAAGAATTCCATCTGTTAAAGTAACATCATGACTTCGGATAAAGACAGGTCAGATTCCATACTTCTTGAAGTGACTAAGTGAAGAGTACTGCTTTCCGCTATAGGAGTAGGAAGATGAAAGTCCTTTACCAGTTTCAGCTCCTGCTGTTAGGTCTAGGGCAAGGGTGAGACCTAGGGGAAGAGTCATAATAGTCGTCGGATTGGGTGTAACAAGTCTTCAATCTCTTCTACGTTCATGATAGCCTATCCAAATCTTTCACTTCGACCTAAGTCAGCAGCTAAGGAGAGTTCTTGCAATGGTCAGGCTAGCTACGGCAAAGTCTAATAAAGAGGACTGACTCCTTCTATTTGTAAGCAGTTCCCCCTTCTAGTGGTTCAATAGCCTGCCACCTGACGACGGTTCGTGTTTGTAAAGAGAAAGAGACTGCAAGGGCTAAGGTAAGGCTATGGGATAAGAGAAGGCTATTCTTCCGAGTTGAATGAGGAATGCACTGATCCCGGGTGGGCGAGGGAATGGTCCTCTCTCTCTCTCCTCGCATTTAGTTCATGGCATATAGGACTATGCTTAAATAGAAGACTTCTATGAGTCTCCCAGTCCTATCTTTGAAACGTTGAAGGTCCACAATAGGTAACATAAATGAAGAAGTTTATTTTGTATTCGAGCTGCTGAGGGCCGGAGCTCGTATGGATACATTACTTCATTGTTCTATGAGGCGTTGCACTAAGCACATACTCGGATAGGGTCGCGAAGTGCAAAGATCCGGTCTTTGACAACCGTCGTAAGGACAAAAAAATCTATACTTATGTGTGTTCGACACTATATAACTATAGGCGGGACCAGTTGTAGGATGATCGCCGAGTGGCGTTCTGCTCGATTAGGCGAATGCGAGTGAGGGAGAAGCTTTCCCCGTTCGCTAGGAGGGAAACTCAGGAAGAGTTCCGGCAGAAATAGATGGTGAAAACCCCTTATTATTATATTAGTAAATCGCTTGCATGACTCCATATCATTAATTATTAAAGCGAAAGCGACAACGTGTCACTCTAACCTTAAAATCTATAAAAGGGAATGCGTTTCCTAATAATGAGTAATGCTGGTAACAGCAAATGGTTCCTAACCTCATAAAAATCAGAGTACGGCATATCCGACTATCCGGCAACACGCTTGGATAAGTAACGCGATGAACCGTACCTGTATCTCTAGGCGCTATGATGTTTTATTATGTAGATCATGTCTTGCTTGAGGGTTCCAAACCTCGCCCTTCCGTCTTTCTTTTTTTCTTAGCCGGGCCGGCGCACTAACCACACCTTCACCATATCTCTTTCTGAGTCAAAATACAAGAGAATGAAAGCCTTGTCCAGCACGGATATGAATTTAGGGCTGTCTGTTTTCCGCCCCAACAACCCCTGCGACAAATCCAAATACAGGGAAAGGAATCCTCGGGCGTGAAAATCTGCCAAATCGAGGCCCTTTTGGTGTCTGCCATAGATGTCAACAACCAGGGCACATAGCCTTCCAATGTCCAAGCAAAGCCCCTGGAAAACCGGTGACACTTGTTGAAGATAAAAATTACGAGGAAGCTGCATTTGAGGAGGAGCCCGTAGCTGAGGCACATGTGACAGATCCTCAATATGAGGACTAAGAGATTCTTGAAGGTGATGTAGGGGAAGTAATGGTGATTCAACGTACCCTACTTACCTCTCCAGTACCATCAGATGACCGATGGCTCCGGCACAACATCTTTCGTACCACATGCACGTCAGGTGGCAAGGTGTGTACGATCCTAATTGATGGGGGTAGCAGCGAGAACTTTGTTTCTCGAGAAATGGTCGACAAGTGAAAACTAAAGGAGCAAAAGCACCCTCTCCCTACGGTCGAGCTCCACTTTGTCCCCTCTCCCATACCGGATCCAATGGTTTAATAAAGGTGGTGAAGTACCTGTGAATACCAGATGTCTTGTCACTTTTTCTATTGGGAAAAGGTATAAGGATGAAGTTTGGTGTGATGTTGCACCAATGAATGCTTTTCACATATTGCTAGGCCGACAATGGTTGTATAATAGATATGTTACCCATAAGGCTCGGCCAAATACCTATTCATTTGATAAGGATGGAATCCACATAACTCTCTTGCTTTCGAAAGATTTGGGGAGAAACGGGAGTAACAAGGCCAAAGACCCTAAATTCTTGACGGCACAGAAGTTCGTAACGGAGAGTGAAGAAAGCCGCACTATATATGTGCTTGTTGCTTGCTAAAGAGGAGAATTATCCAACGCCTGTCCCAGACGTTTTACAACCCATGCTCGCTGAATTTAGCGACATTAATTATGCCAGAGGAATTGCCACATGGGCTTCCCCCAATGAGGAACATTCAACACTAAATTGACTTAGTACCTGGAAGTCTTCCACATTGGGCCCATTACAGGATGAGTCCGAAGGAAGACGAAGAACTACATCGGCAAGTCACAGAATTGATAAAGAAGGGACTGGTCCGAGAAAACATGTCTCCTTGTGCCGTTCCTGCCCTATTAACTAACGCCAAAAAAGGATGGGACATGGCGCATGTGCGTTGACAGTCGAGCAATCCATAAGATTACCAAAAAATACCGTTTTCCCATACCTCGACTCGAAGATATTGTAGATATGCTTTATGGGTCACGCGTTTTCTCGAAGGTAGATCTCAGAAGTGGGTACCACAAAATTCGGATCCGACCAGGTGATGAATGGAAGACGGCTTTCAAGACTCGAGATGGGTTGTAAGAATGGTTAGCTCACATGGACCCTAGAGGCAGAAAAGACATTCCAACTGATTAAGCAGAAAATGTCAGAGGATCCAGTTCTTGCACTACCTTACTTTTCCAAGATCTTTGAAGTAGACTGCGATGCTTCTCATGTTGGGATAGGTGCAGTCCTTAGTCAAGAGAGTCGTCCTATTGCCTACTTTAGTGAGAAATGAAATGGGCCCCGTCGGAACTATCCGACATATGACATTGAATTGTACGCTGTAGTGCAAGCGCTACGACATTGGCGTCATTACCTGATATTCTCAACACTGATCATGAGGCCCTCAAATACCTCAGCTCGCAAAAGACTATTTCCGCACGACATGCTCACTGGGTCTCACAACTTCCAGAGTATAATGTCTTGATCCGTCATAAATCGGGTGCCGATGCACTTAGCCGAAGAAACTTGCTGTTGGGCAATGGAATGAAAGAGCTAGCTTCAACTCCTTTACTTTTTTGCTGCGTGCCGCCGCTTTCTGTTCCCGCTTTTCCTCCTCCGAAAGTTCCGAAGGTAGGGCAGGCTCCGGCTCCGGAGCAGGAGAAAGGTTTAGATCAATAAGCGGTCGTTGCGAAGGGCCTGCGCCGCTTCCACCGCTTCCGATGGAAAGAGGCAGGTTCTCCATTGCAGACAGAATAAAATCCATTAATTGTAGAAATGAAATGAAAAAAGGGCCACACCAAGCCAAGCTCCAGTCCCAAAGCGTTGGAGTAATCAACAGTACGGCTGTACTAATACAAAATTTGACAAAAAGATATAAAATTATTATCAATAATAGATTGAAAAAAATAGGCATACCCATATAGGTGTTCCCCAGTCAGAATGAGCACTGTGAACTATCTGCTTCAAAAAGATAGTTGTAAGAATAAAACTTATGAGATCAGAAAGGCAAGATAGCTCGGTAGAAGGGATTCTAGATGCC